TATTTCTGTTTCCAGAGTGGGATCCGCAGCTCAAATTAAAGCCATGAAACAAGTAGCCGGCAAATTAAAATTAGAACTAGCTCAATTTGCAGAGTTAGAGGCCTTTGCACAATTCGCTTCTGATCTCGATAAAGCTACTCAGAATCAATTGGCAAGAGGTCAACGATTACGTGAGTTGCTTAAACAATCCCAATCAGACCCTCTTACAGTGGAAGAACAGATAGCTACAATTTATACTGGAGCGAATGGATATCTCGATTCGTTAGAAATTGGCCAGGTGAAGAAATTTCTCATTCAGTTACGTACTTACTTAAAAAAGAATAAACCTCAATTCCAAGAAATTGTATCTTCTACCAAGACATTCACCGAGCAAGCGGAAACCTTTTTGAAGGAAGCTATTCAGGAACAGATCGAATTGTTTCTACTTGAGGAACAAGCATAAATTTATAACTCTAATTCTATTCTTAGATCTTAGAACAAGAGTTATCATTGCGCATTTTTTCTGATTCTGATTCGAAAAATTCAAAAAAAGGTTTCTTGGTATCGCTATTTTCAAAAATAGATGGAAAAAAATTGCGTCCAATAGGATTTGAACCTATACCAAAGGTTTAGAAGACCTCTGTCCTATCCATTAGACAATGGACGCTTTTCATTCCTATTTTCTTCTTTCGCATTCTCCCTTTCTTTTTTTGGATAAAACGAGATTTCATGGAAAATTTTTTAGGTAAAAAAATGCGTATCCGAGTGGATGATGCATGTGGAATAAGGAATATGGAGCGGGTAGCGGGAATCGAACCCGCATCGTTAGCTTGGAAGGCTAGGGGTTATAGTCGACGTTGATTTATTATTTTTAACGTCTCTAATTCAAAACCGAACATGAAATTTTGGTTTCATTCGGCTCCTTTATGGAAGATTTATGTATTCCTAGAAACCAAAATGAGATCCATAACATCTATGTCAGCTTTTCTTGTTAAATGTACTCAAAGCTACTCGCTTTCTAGATGATCCCTCTAGAGGAGGGGGATTATATTATCCCAAATCTGTCTAATCTAGTTACTTCGTTCCCTATTTCCACTCGAGGGATCTTGAGGAAAAGAATTTCGTTTCCACCGAGCTAAAATAATATGCTGATGGTTCTAGTAAACTAAAACTATCATTTTCTGGCTATTTGGCCTCAATCTTACCTTTACAACACAAAAATTGAGGATCTAGTTACGATTGGAACTAAACTTTTGTTTTGTATCTTCATCCATAGATCCTTTACTCATACTTATTCAATTGAATTGGAAGATTTGATCCAATTCAAAAAAAATTATGCTTCGCGACTCCATAACCTTTTTATTCAATTTCGAATTGCACTTTGGATACAAATCGTGACAATGTATATTCTTCCTCAAATATGCTATTGAGGCAAAAAGGATTAAACCTTTTTAGGAAATAAAGTTTTTTTGATCGGAATATGAAAAAACCGAAAGACCCCTTAACTATTTAAGTTATTAATCGAACGAATCACACTTTTACCACTAAACTATACCCGCTTCATATCCATTATTATATATGAATATATCTTTTGTCGAACAAAGGAATGAGATGCTATCTTAATAGCATCGGACTCATGAAAATGCGAGTGTTAACGCTTCCCCCCCGGGGGGGGGGGGGGTGAAAAAATAGACGAAGAACATAAAGCTTATCCAAATAACAAAATTATAATAAAGTGAAAGGTATAACTTTGCACTTGCTGGAAGTTCTTACTTCCCGTCCAACTGCCGGATTTTTTGAATTTGAATTCGGATTTATTGGAGCTTCAATGCTCAAATATAGCCTGTACCTTGAACAAATAAATGATTTATGTTATATATGTTATAAGTGTTTCATTTTTTCTATTATATTGTTTAATATATGTATGTGTTCTTTTCTAGTTAAGTAATTAAGTAAATTGAGAAAAAAATACTAAAGCATTAAAGTATTAATAATACTCAGAAATGACACTATAGGAATGGGGATGGAAATTGTCTTTGTTGTTGCCTCAATAATCAATAACAAGTATCTTTGATTTGATATTAAATATTAAATTAAAAATAACTAAATCGTTTGATCTATGAAATGATTCATCAGAAGTAATGTAATAGCCCGGCCAGTACTTAACCAGGCCGGGGGAATGAACCTTTCTTACAAAATCAAAGAAGTAAGGTTTCTATCTCTATTCTATTGGCGATATCTGTGTCGAATCATTATATTATCTAAATTCTAAATGAAATTACTGATCAAATTCGTGGATATCTTATTTATTTTAATAGATTAAAATAGATATAGAATATTATTCTATTATCGTTATTTTATCCTTATATTATAATAAATAAAGAAAAACGAGCTTTTTTTTTACTTCGCGTGTTACATCACATAAAAATTTTTCAATTTGAATTGGGAGAGATGGCTGAGTGGACTAAAGCGGCAGATTGCTAATCCGTTGTACGAGTTATTTGTACCGAGGGTTCGAATCCCTCTCTCTCCGCTCCCTATGATCACTTCATACTTTCTATTTTTTTTTTATTCTTCACGTCCAGGATTACGGCCCGGATCGTTAGATAAGAATCCAAAGATGAAGAGAGAAACAAAAAATATCACTACTGTGTAAACAAAGAGTTTGAGAGTAAGCATTACACAATCTCCAAGATTATTTTTTTTTGAAAAAGGAAATAGATTGCCTATTTTTTATCACATACACTATTTTGACATAACACCCCCAAAATGCATTTCTTGAAAAAATAAAGTACATTTTACGAATTTATTTGTAATAAGAAAAGAAAGATTCTGCTTCCTTCATTACCAATAATTTTTGGTTATATCCATTATTTGGTATTGCGGGGTCCTTAGAAAGTCCTTGTTTACTGGAAGGTCAGAACGAGGAAATAAGTTGATAAAAATTTATCACCGCGGTTATTCAATATACAAGAATTTCTATTTTTGAATCGAGGGTTCATAATGTAAAACTTATCAGATCTTATCAATTTTTTGCATTTTTTTCGGATAAATCATGAATTTTGCGGAGCATTCGAGATTTTATCGAAAACTTACAGCAGCTTGCCAAACAAAGGCTAAGAGCAAAAATAGTACAGGTATTACAGGCATAACATCTACGATTGGATTGAAAAAGGCGTAAGCCTCGGGCAATTTGCCGAAGAAAAAACTACTCGAAAAAAGAGTAGAATTAAGACAGATACAGATTAAACTAAAGATATTAAGCATAACAAACATTTCATTCTTGTAGATTAGAAAATTAGATTTTGGTTGAGTTCTTTTTATGAGGGAAAAATGCAAGGCGAGTAAAAAAAAACCTCTTGTTCTTCGAATTCTCCCAAATCAAAAATCTTTCCTTTTATTCTCAAATGAGAATACAAGGAATTTGAGTTTCATACAATATCTTAATTGAATTTTATATAATGATCAATCTTTTTTTTTCCTATATTCGCATGTATTGAATACTAGCAGCAACGTATTTTATATATATTTGGGTTGGGATTGACGAATGACTAATATCAATATTAGTCTTTATTAGTATTGAAGATAAATTCAAAATCTAAATGGGGCGTGGCCAAGCGGTAAGGCAACGGGTTTTGGTCCCGTTATTCGGAGGTTCGAATCCTTCCGTCCCAGATCGTCTCCATGAGAAACGAAAAATTCTTCTCTTTAACAATTTTCTGTTTAATCTTGGATATAATGCGATCTCACCTTTTGTTCTGCATTTTAGGACTCATTCTAATAATTATATCCTTTTTCGTTTTGTTTCTCACAAACGCGATCGAGTGTACAGGTAGAAATAAAGATATTTCATTGAATTCATAATAAAAAAAATTGGGGTGTATCATTCCCATTCAGAGACTACTACTTACTAGATCATATTGAAGTAAATTACTTAGGTTAGGGGAACTTTGTGTTCCATATCCATGAAATGTAAATTCTCGCATGATGCATTCGGAATTGAAAAAAAAAAAGATCTTTTTCTATTCCATATTCATGAAAACAAGAAACTCTTTTTCTTTTTACTTCATTTTTATGAGCCTTTATACTCGAAGAAGTGTGCAAAATCTATATTATAGAGAAACTTACGACCTTTTCGAGTCATCGGAATAGCTTCTATTTGATTAATAACGGAATTTATTGCGGAATTGGAAATTCATTAAGGGCCGTTCCTTTGAGGTTTAGAATGAATTTGTTCAAGAAAAAAGGGATCTTTTTCATGATTCACCATCCCGAACGATCTGTTGAAGATGTAAAAAAGACTTTAGTAAACCCGTTTATTCGTATTTTTTCGAAATATCTTTCGTTTCGTATTCTATCCTATGGGGTGAAATACCTTAAATCCTTTATAATACTTTATTCCAGATAACTATTTATCTCTCCTTTATCTCTCCATAGATACATAAAAAGTATTATATACCATTGAGCCAATGACTATTCATTATTTCATATTGAATCAATTCCATACCGGTTCAAAAATTAATTTTTAATTAGAGGAATGTTATGGTAAAACTTCGTTTGAAACGATGTGGTAGAAAGCAACGTGCGACTTGAAGGACATGATTCGCTGTGGATTCTTACATCCACCATTTTCTATAGGAATGAAGATGCTCTTGAATCGACATAGTTTGTTCTCTTCCTGCTAGGAACCTAATTTGTGTTGGGTTGGTAAAAAGGAATAGTACATGATGGAGCTCGAGCAAAAAGTATTGATTCATTTATCGGGGGGGGGATCTAGGGTTAGTAACAATTAATAAGTTAGACCAACTTTGTAAGTATATCCTCAATATAGAAAGTGTATTATATTACAAGGGAATAAATCGTTCATATTTGCTTTCCATAGAAAGAAAAAAAAACAAAAGGTATGTTGCTGCCATTTTGAAAAAAAAAAGGAGTAAGGATCACCGAAGTAATGTCTAAACCCAATGATTTTACAAAGCAAAGAGAGAGGATTTCGGAACAAGTAAACACTCTTTTTATTTAATTGTCTCAATATTTTTATTATAATGAGGAATCAAATTCGAGACGAGACAAACAAAAGAGGTTAGAGACGACTCAAGAAATGCCTGAGGATTTACTTTCGAATTTTTTCAGAATTACTCAACTTGAGTTATGAGTACGAATGATATTTTTTTGTAAGTAAGAACAAAAAGGAACTCAAAATGGAATTCATGATTTTTGGGATCTATTTGCCATTATATACAGAAATATTAGAATCATTTTTTCTCGAGCCGTATGAGGAGAAAACCTCTTATACGTTTCTAGGGGGGGGGGTATTATTTATCTACATCTATCCCAATGAGCGATCTATCGAATCGTTGCAATTGATGTGCGATCCCGACGAGAAGGAAGAGATCTTCGAAAAGTGGGTTTTTACGATCCAATACAGAATCAAACTTATTTAAACGTTCCTGCTATTCGTTATTTCCTTGAAAAGGGTGCTCAACCTACAGGAACTGTTCATTATATTTTAAGGAAAGCAGAATTATTTAAAGAAATAGCTTAATAAAGAAAAAAAAATTATAAAAAAGAAAGGTAACTAGTATCCATTTTAGGTAATTATTTACTCAAAATTTGCTCTTTTCTTGTTCTATTTATACTTAATTTACCTTGTTTCTTGGTGTGCCAATCCAACACAAATCCTTATTTTCCTTTTTTAATTATAATTAATTAATTTAATTGCATTTTTTTTCTCAACATTCCATTCATATTGACAATGGTGTATCGAACAAATATAATTCGATCGTAGATAAAGATCTGTTTATTCCGACTTCTGTTTATTGGTTTTTCCCTTACTTCATTCAAATGATGGGTTTGCCAGATTTACTGTTATACAAGATGTATTTTCTTAACGAAAATAAAAAATTTTGAGAAAAAAGGGAAAGGGCTATCGTCTTTAAATGTAAATTTTTCCTTTCTATTTCTTTTTAGTTCAATGTTTTGACATAGTTGTATAGTGCAATTCAATTGATTTTTTTTTTTCGCTCGTATCTACATACATATTATATTTATCTGGGTTGCTAACTCAACGGCAGAGTACTCGGCTTTTAAGTGCGACTATGATCTTTTACACATTTGGATGAAGTAACGAATTCGTCCAGACTTTTGGTAGAGTCTATAAGACCACGACTGATCCTGAAAGGTAATGGATGGAAAAAACCGCATGTCGTAATAATAAGAAAAATGGAATTTTATTGAATTTCTTAAATTATATTCTTACTTTTTTTTTTAGTAGAATTTTTAGTTAATCCTTACCGGATCATTACAATTTTTTTATTTTTGGAGTAGACAAAATAAATCCACATTTTGAGTTGGGTCTAGTGAATAAATGGATAGAGCTTTACGGCTCTAATTCGGGTAAAAAAAAGCAACGAGCTTCTATTCTTAATTTGAATAATTACCCGATCTAATTAGACGTTAAAAATAAATTAGTGCCCGATGCGGGGAAGGGTTCTCCTGTGAATGGACCTTTGATTCTTTTTTTTATCCTAACTATTTTCTATTATGGATTGGAAACGAATGTGTGGAAGAAACAGTATACTGACAAAAAATTTGTTCCAAAGTCAAAAGAGCGATCGGGTTGCAAAAATAAAAGATTTTTTTACCTCTGGTAATTATAACGAAGATAAACCTATTGGATAGAAGGGGCAAGGAAAAAGATCTGTTGATTGGGCTCCGTCCGGTGTATACATTTTTTTCTATACATAATACATACCCTGTTCTGACCGTATTGCACTATGTATAATTTGATAACCCCCAAAATACCTATTGTTTCTGGTTCAAATAGAAATGTAAGTCAATGGAAGAATTACAAGGGTATTTAGAAAAGGATAGATCCTGGCAACAACACTTCCTATATCCGCTACTCTTTCAGGAGTATATTTATGCACTTGCTCATGATCGTGGTTTAAATGGTTTGATTTTTTACGAATTTTCGGAAGTTTTTGGTTATGACAATAAATCTAGTTTAGCACTTATAAAACGTTTAATTACTCGAATTTATCAACAGAATTCTTTGATTTCTTCAGTTAATGATTCTAATCAAAATCGATTCGTTGGGCACAACCACAACAATTTTTTTTATTCTCAAATGATATCAGAAAGTTTTGGAATTATTGTGGAAATTCCATTCTCTTTGCGATTTGTATCTTATTTCGAAGAAAAAGAAATACCAAAATATCATAATTTACGATCAATTCATTCCATTTTTCCCTTTTTAGAGGATAAATTGTCGCATTTAAATTATGTCTCAGATATACTAATACCTCATCCCATCCATATTGAAATCTTGGTTCAAATTCTTCAATGCCGGATTCAAGATGTTCCCCTTTTGCATTTTTTGCAATTCTTTCTTCATGAATATCATAATTGGAATAATCTTCTCATTACTCAGAAGAAATATATTTACGTTTTTTCAAAAAAAAAGAAAAGACTATTTCGGTTCCTATATAATTCTTATGTATTTGAATGTGAATTTTTATT